TAAAAGCGTAGGATGAATGAAAAAAGATAATGAATTCTTGAATAACGAAAAAAAAAAGTAAGGTGTCAAACCGACCTTTTGGGGGAGTAGAGTTGGGGATAGAGGGACTTGAACCCTCACGATTTTAAAAGTCAACGGATTTTCATCTTACTATAAATTTCATTGTTGTCAGTATTGACATGTAGAATGGGACTCTATCTTTATTCTCGTCCGATTAATAAGATCCACCAAGAATCTATCAGACTATGAAGTGAATCATTTGATCAACACAAGGTAGTGAACTCCATTTGTTAGAACAGCTTCCATTGAGTCTCTGCACCTATCCCTTTTTTCTCGCTTTCTAAACTCTGGTTTGTTCGCGTAAACCAGGATTTGGCTCAGGATTGCCCATTGTTAATTCCAGGGTTTCTCTGAATTTGAAAGTTATCACTTAGTAGGTTTCCATACCAAGGCTCAATCCAATTAAGTCCGTAGCGTCTACCAATTCCGCCATATCCCCTTTTTTGCTTTGAGATTAGGATCTCATTATGATGTCTTTCCATTTTTTTCTTATGCTGAAACCTTGGAATTCATTACATATAGATACTTATTTTATTTCTTTGGTATCTTCTTTCATTTTTTTTAGCCCCATCCATATTGATTTAGTCTAATCAACAAAGATTCTATCATTTTTGTATTTGCAATTCAATATGGTTATATATTACATAACATATATATGTTCTTCCTTTTCTCATCTTTGTCTTAAATTTGAAGAAATAGTCGAACGGTCGATTTTTTTTACTTCCATGAAAAGAAATTTTTGATTATTATTGAAACTTAGAATCCTACAATGTGCAATGGAAAAAGAGTATAAGTCTACTTCGTAGATTTGAAATTCGAATAATTCGAAAAAATTCTATTCGAATATTCATTTCGAATATTAATTCTATTAATTCTATAATATTAGAAATAAAATACAAAGACAAAAAGTATAAAATAATAATAATAGCATGAGGTTAGAACAAAAAAACAAGAATTTCAAATCAGATATCATTTAACTTAAAAAAAAAGATTTCTGATCTAATTAAGATTTTCTTATTTAGAAACTAATGAAATCAAAATTGGAAAGTCGATATATTGCTATATTCTATTAATTAATTAAGGTATTTAATGATAGTCACTATTTATTTGAGCTATATTCTGTTCTAGAATATATAGAATATGATTAATTCTAAATAGATAAGGAAAAATATGAATAGAATAGTTAATTGATACGATCTAGTAGTTTAGTGAATTTGTATGCATGCGCTATTTTATTTGAGCCCGCTTAGCTCAGAGGTTAGAGCATCGCATTTGTAATGCGATGGTCATCGGTTCGATTCCGATAGCTGGCTTTTCCATATTTTTTCGTTTTTTTTTACATGATTTTTAATGTACTTTCAAAATCAAAGAAGATTGAAAAGACTTCTTTCACCTTTTTCCAAGAGTTACCACGCCATTTATATTATGTTATATAAACTTCAATATATCCAATATATATATTGGGTAAAAGGGTTAGATCTTTGCAAAATAAATCAAGAAAATAAAGGCAAATTTTTGTGATTTATTTGATTTATATATATTGTATATACAATACAAAAAATCTGTATATTGAGAGAATATATCTTCTGACTCTTTGTATTCCAATAGTTTATTGGAGTGGATTTCACGTCATTTATCATTATCATTTAGTTCAGTTTTAATTTTGTTTAGTTTTGTACAATTTCAATAAAAAAAGGAGTCTTTATGTCACGTTACCGAGGGCCTCGTTTTAAAAAAATACGCCGTCTGGGGGCTTTACCGGGACTAACTAGTAAACGGCCTAGGGCAGGAAGCGATCTTAGAAACCAATCACGCTCCGGAAAAAAATCTCAATATCGTATTCGTTTAGAAGAAAAACAAAAATTGCGTTTTCATTATGGTCTTACAGAACGCCAATTACTTAAATATGTTCGTATCGCCGGAAAAGCCAAGGGGTCAACAGGTCAAGTTTTATTACAGTTACTTGAAATGCGTTTAGATAACATCCTTTTTCGATTGGGTATGGCTTTGACTATTCCTCAAGCGCGCCAATTAGTTAACCATGGACATATTTTAGTTAATGGTCGTATAGTTGATATACCAAGTTATCGCTGCAAACCCCGAGATATTATTACAGTGAAGGATGAACAAAACTCTAGAACTTTGGTTCAAAATCTTCTTGATTCATCTGCCCCCGAGGAATTGCCAAACCATCTGACTCTTCACACATTCCAATATGAAGGGTTAGTCAATCAAATAATAGATAGGAAATGCGTCGGTTTGAAAATAAATGAATTGCTTGTCGTAGAATATTACTCTCGACAGACTTAATAAACCTAACTTAAGTAAAAAAAATAACTAAAAACAAAACTCCCCTTTGCCCTCTTTTTTGATTAAAAAGGCACAAGGTAAGGGATTTTGTCGGGGAATCTTTTTCCTATTCATGTATCATAGATTGGTAGGGAGGTTTGGATCCCTTGTTTGCTCTTCCCAGCATTTTCCATATCAAAGAAATGTAGATTTTATATCTATTCTTTTTTATTTGATTTGATACATTGTGGTCAATCACGTAAGATTGGTGAATTAGTTGAAAGTACGGAAAGAGAGGGATTCGAACCCTCGGTAAACAAAAGTCTACATAACAGTTCCAATGTTACGCCTTCAACCACTCGGCCATCTCTCCGACATCAGGATTATGACTGAGTACCTGGGTGAATAGCGAGTTATTCATCGTTTTTTAGATTATGGTTAATAGATACCTTTTGTGACCGGAAAAAATTGGAAGTAGATAGAAGGTTTTTTTTTATTTTAATGAGTCCGCTTTTATGTTAGTTCGTACTATACAATTCCTTTGTTTGTGAGAAAATTTTCTAACAAAAGAAAAGGTAAAGGAAATAAAAAGAGTTATAGAATGGATTACTACCTATGCCAAGATCGCGTATAAATGGAAATTTTATTGATAAAACCTTTACAATTGTAGCCGATATCTTATTACGAGTCATTCCGACAACTTCCGGAGAAAAAGAGGCATTTACTTATTACAGAGATGGTGCGATTTGATTATCATTATTTTTTTTTTTTTTCTCGCCGATTTGGAATAGAAAGAAAAACGAGTATTGAAAAAAATCTACGCTTTTGAAGGTGAAGTTTATAATATAAAAAAAGCAAACCCTTCTGTCATGTATCCACGATTAATGCAGCCTTAGATGCTTCAATTGTGAATTCTAGTATTGAGCAAAAGGTTTTTACCTATGGTTCCCGTATTACAGATCAATCCTACTACACTAATACAATATACGAATAGGAGGCATAGGGGAAGAAGCACTACGCCGAGAAATCAACAACACGAAAACTTTCTTCAAAATGATTCCTTTTCTTTCTTCTTCTTCTTTGGGATTGGGACTAATTAAAATGGTTGGAACAATAAACATCCATCTCGTTCGTACTTTGGATACCCGTATAACCATTGAAGACTGTTGAAGTGACTACTTCCCGGAAATTTAGGGGCGTTGAGAACAAAGAAATTTTTAGAGTTTCCTTTCTTATTTTTATCTAGCATGAACCCACTTGGTAGTAAGAAAAGATCTTTTGCAAGAAGGTTGGCTAGGGATTTCTTGTAAAAACATTAGCCCCGCTTAGTTCATAATGACATCAAATTTTTCCATATATTATTTTCATTATGCACCTAAAGGAGGAGCCGTATGAGATGAAAATCTCACATACGGTTTTGAAACGGAGAATTCGTTAAAGCGAATGACGACCGTAACGGATGTCGGCTCAATCTGAAGGAAATTATGCGGAAGCATTACAGAATTATTATGAAGCTATGCGACTAGAAATTGACCCCTATGATCGAAGTTATATACTGTATAATATAGGCCTTATCCACACAAGTAATGGGGAACATACCAAAGCTTTAGAATATTATTTTCGGGCATTAGAACGAAACCCCTTTTTACCACAAGCTTTTAATAATATGGCTGTGATCTGTCATTACGTGCGACTATCTCCACTATAGAAAAAAAGAACGAACGCTAGTCAATGAAATACTAGAAACACAAAAAAGGGCGTTCTACATAAGCATCGTCCAAAACGATTTTTTATCAGCTGTAGCAAATAAATAAACTTCATAGATCGAAATATGAAGTGAAGACTAGATATGCCTAAATACTTTTTTTTCTATGGATAAAAAAAGATTTAATTGATAGAGGAAGCACCGTAAAGATCAATTGGAAAGGTTTTGGACCGATACAATAAGAGCTGTTTATTTATATCATAATATGAGATAAATCTTAGGAATCTACTTATGTAATAGAGTGGATCCCCTAAGGTATTGAGCAGCGGTGTAGCATCAGATCCTAAAGACAGTAAGTCTTTTTCTTTTTTTATGAAGTATGAAAAAAAGTCTTTTTCAAAGATTCTATATAAATTTTTATATGAAAGCGGGATAGTTACCTTTCAGAAAATTCTAATATCTAATAACAGTGGACATGCCTTTGTTTTTCTGAAGGTAGGAGAAAAGATAAAACTTATTATATTAATTAATATATTAATTAAATCAAAATGAAAGTTTGAAACTCATGTAATTACTCTCTTTTGTTTAATCCAAGAAAAACCGAATATCTATAAGAAATCTCATTCAATTAGACATTCAATTAGATATAAAGTTAAAGCAGGTTAAAGTTAAAAACTGGTACACCAAAATAAAAGAGTTGGTTGTCGAGCCGTATGAGGTAGGAAACTCTCAAGTACGGTTCTCAGGGAGGGAATTGACCCGCCTATTCCGACCGTGGAGAACAGGCCATTCAACAAGGAGATTCTGAAATGGCGGAGGCTTGGTTCGCTCAAGCCGCTGAGTATTGGAAACAGGCTATAACGCTTACTCCTGGTAATTATATTGAAGCACAGAATTGGTTGACGATCACGAGGCGCTTCGAATAAGAACTTTTCCTTTGTTTCTT